GCACACTGAACACGAACCGAATCAACTGAAAGGAGAGGAGCGAGAGCAACTCACCAGAAAGCAACTAGCTGTCGCCCTGCTTCCCTCTTCCCTCTCGATAGAGGGCTAAATCACCTACTTAACACTAACCCAATAGAACCAGGAAAGCATAACACCTTTCGCAGTTCCCCTCGCCGGCAAGCACCTAGCCGAGTTCCAGAAAGCACCTAGCTGTCGAGCTAGTTTTGACTCCTTCTAATAAGCTCTTAGGCAAGCTAAGCTCCTTAAGCATAACACTCAAGCTGGCAAACTTCAAAAGTCATCTTTGAAGGCTAGATAGCGGCCTTAGGAAGCAACTTAGATTGTGGTACCAAGGAATGAAACAACTACTTAAGCCGAAATGTGCCGTTCACTCTAGTAGCTTAGACCATAGTTGAGCCTCCTACTCCTTCCCTTAGAAGGACAGTCAAAAGCCGGTGCTTTGGTTAACGGCTTCCGAAGTGACTAATCGTAGCCAACTTATTAAAGATCTATGCTTTCTCTTATTAGAAAGAATATGTATATGATTGCGGAGATGAAAGAAGTAGACGAAAAACTAGAGATGAGAGAAGCGAGCCCAGAAAGAGAAGGAGAGGAAGGAAACTACGGGCGAAGGGCTAACCCAACACCAACCCAATAGAGCTAGCCAGCAAGCTCAGGCTAAGAGCTGGGTCAATCTCCATGCTAGACCCCTTTACTAATAAAGGAAAGCTTGCCTTAATTGAAGTAGGGGCTGCGAAGGCGTATAAACTTGCTTAGCCCAAATCAGTCTCAAAGTTTGGGCTAGGCCGTAGTACCTACAGAGGAAGGGGCACCGTCCCCGGCGTCCCATCCACGCACTCTGCTGAGACAAAACCAAGACCGGCAAGGTGCTAGCTGCTTAGCCTATTGAATGGGGAGATGCAGGCAAGTCCTAACTAACTTATTAAAAAGGGGCATTGTGAGCCTTTGAAGCCCCTCGCAGGCCAGGTGAGGGGTAGGTACTACGGCATATAATCAAGATCGATAAAAGGGCTTTTCTTGCAGCGAGAGGAGAAAGTCTTCCGCCTACCCCTATGGCTTGCTGGGGGTTTAAGGCTAGCTAGTTGCCCCACCTCCTAATCAATCTTGCCTTCCTCTGGGAGAGTGAGTTTGTATGTCTTTTCCTGGCTTTCTCACTAGGCAAATTATCAAGTCGATGCTCATATAACTGCATTTTGATACTCTCACTTTTCCCTTCGATGAGCTGATCTTGAATTGAAAAAGTGATAGCTTATATAACTGCATTTTGATACTTTTTTGAAGACGAGAAAGAGTTAGCAAAAGCACTTTTCATCTTCGTCACTTCGGGATGGGGGGTGCTACCCTATCTCTCGAGTAGTAAGAGTATGTGAAGCCTCCTACTACTAAACAAAATCAGTATACTACTTCGTAAGGTGCCAGCCAGTTAGTTATACCCTTTCAATAAAAAAGTTCAGTAAGTCAGTTTTCTCTTTCGCTTTCAATAAAGAAGTAAGAAAGTTCGACCTTTGTCGGCTAGCTAGGAAGGCTAAAAGCTAAAAGCAAAGTCCCCGTAACTGCCTGCGAATGAAGAGCGTTCCATTTCACTCGGGCAACTCCAAGAGAGGCCGATGAAAGAGCCCACCTCGGATACGGAAGGAAGGTATGGAGATGGTGCTGCTAGAACCAAGGTGCGTAGCCCCAAACCAAAAGCCCTATTATACCACGTCTGCTCTAATCGGATTGAACTTTTATTCCAAAACGGAGAGCACAAGGTTGCTTTGGTTCGTAGCGCAATCAAGCAAGTCGCAAAGAGGTCAGCGATAGGGGAGGTGCTACTAGTTGGCTTGGTTCTTCCTTAATAGCAAACTCAGTAGCAAGAAATTTCCTCACTTTAATGAGGAAGAGTGTAAGATTACTGAAGGAGGTCATCAATTTGGAGAGTTTGCTTTTACACGAAAACATCCGACCTATACTATAAGTCGTCCGCCTACCTTTCTGATCTCCTTTCCTTATATTCATCATTTGCCTTTGACCAATTCAAGGTGAAAAATGAAGTTGATGGTGTTGAATAAGAATAAGAGTTACGTAAGTTACAGGGGATCGCAAATCCAAAGTTTGTCTATGAAGAGCGGATCTAATTGTATTAGTGTCTCTAATTGATTTCTTCTGTGTAATACTAATCGATAGGGCCTCTGCTACAAGATCTCGTACATTGGAACCCTTGGTTATGGACCCGAATTCATTAGTATGGAACATTTTATTTTCCAAGTGAAATCCCCTAGTATATGAAAGAGTGAAAAAGTGCTTTCGTTGTTGTGGAATAAGAAGCCTTCGTATCTTAATATAGAAAAGAAAGGCATAAGTAGCTAATCTGAGTCATTGCGTCCTCTATGAGCTGGATGTAGCGACTTTATCTCCAGCTAAGACAGATAAAAAAAAATGAGAAGGTAGCCATTTTCTTTCTCTCGGTATAGCAGGCAGGATTAGAAGAATTAAGAAAAGATCTTTATGTTAGAAGGGAAGGTGCAGATGAAGTGGGCCTCTGGCCACACTACCAACCCTCGCTACGCCTTCTTTTGAAGCTCTAGTTCTCACGCCCCTTTGAGCGTGAAGCGGCTTGCTGAGATCAAATGAGATATCCCAGATAGGAAAAATAGTATGGAAGCGAGAGCGGAGATATAGGAAAAGGGAATAGAGTTTGCCGTTGAAATGATGACTTCTGGCCTTGCCAAAGGTCGAAATGCTAGCCGCCAAAGTTCCAGTGCTACTGCTCTGCCTCAGAATATCTTGAATGGCCTCTGCCAACACGGAGGCCGCTCCTCTTTACCGTCCTATTACTCTTCAACTAGAGGATTGGTTAGACCGATTGGACAGCTTTCCTGAGCGAGGAAGGGAAGAAGGAAAGACATAAAATAAAGCAAGTAACCCGAAACCCTTTAAGCACGAGATTGGACAGTTGTGATTGCGCTTTCACCCATGATGGGAGTCTTTGGGCTAGGATGCTAAAGAGATATCTATGAGACTCATTCGGCTCACAAGAAGTTTTCCTTTATCATATATTCTTTTGTTATAAAAGCTTCGGAGTTCTATTCCTTCTTTCGCATTGTCTTTTTCAATGGAAAGTCAGCACTATTCTAAGATGCTACGAATGGAAAAAAAGTATCTTGAAATAGTCGATTTAGTAGCCTACTTTGACCCACTTCCTTAGCTACCGAGCTTCAAACCCCTAATATGACATTGAACTGACTGACTTACTTGCTTAACGCGTCTGTTCTGTCTGGAAAGCCAAAGACTAACATAGGTGCTTCCTATACCGAACATTCATGAATACAGATTGAGAGAGATGGTGGCCCAAACCTAGGCTGTGACGCTTCCTCTTGAGTACACAATTCAGACTTGAAGTTCGTTTACACAGTACGAGAAAGACAATTCTAAAGAATGGGACTTTAAGAAACTTTTTTAGATTCTATTCTTTAATATAGCATCAACATGACAATAACATTAGAAAGCGAGATTGGCATTCATCCATCAATCGGGACTAGTCTTTATTACTTTATAAAATCAAAGTTTTTGAAATAAGTCCACATATAAGGGGAGCAAGCGGAGGCTCGAAAGCCGGAGCGCGCCTTAGTGATGGAGGGGATTCGCGCCGGATGGAACAAGGCGCTTTGAACCATAGACTACTGTTGCTGGAATGAAGGACCGCTCCGGAACAGAATTATGCTGCTTGCTGGGCCCTGATGGTGGAACTGGCATTTTTGGGGGGAAGAAAGCGGCCCCCTTTTTTCGGCGGAGTGGGCAGCATCGCTTTCTGTCGTGTAGCCGTGATGCCATTTAGAAAGAAGAGACCAAGAAGAAGAAAAAGAAAAAGCAGTATTTTGCAGATTCTTGACATCACTGGAAAAGAAGTTGAGCTGTAGGCATCAAGGTAAGGGACCGAGATTATATACTGCTGCAGAAGCGGAATCGAAAGGCTTGGTTGAAAGGTAAGGATAGCGTGATTGGCCGATTGGTTGGAAGGTATGCATAGCATGATTGACTGGTTGCGGGTCGATCATGGACCACAGCTACTTGGGTAGAGAAGAGACCGCTGAACATCATTTGGACAGACCGAGGCTATAATATGGGCTTAGGCCTTTTGATGGCCGTCATTTTCTGGGCTATTTATATAGATTCAGATCCTTTTCATGATTTCATATGAGGAGCCGCCTTGACAAAAGCATCGATGAAAGCCTTATAGATCGAAGTATGCAAAAGGGTCTAAGGGGTTAGATTACTAATTTGATTCCCTCTAACTCGTGTCAATGGATAGCAAGGAAATCTTGATAGGGAGGTTTTTCCGGCAAGCTCGAAAAAAAAGAAAATTCCTGCAAAGCAAAGAAGTGTTTGCTTCTCTCATAGGTTCAGAGTCCTATAAGTATCCCTTAGTCTGAGCAGCTTGTTCCTTTGGAACGTTAGCATCATATCTTTGGATTTAAGTCAAACAAGGGATATATTAGACTCCATCTTGTTTATGAGTTCATGATCAGGCTGAGAGAAAATAGGCATAATAGCATAGCCTGAATACTAGAATTATCAACATTGGAATTGTTAGCAGCCAAAGATGAGTCAATGGCATCTACTATTACCTGATGAGAAGAATCCACCCTCAACTGAGAATCATGAGAAGCAGTACTGGTTGAAGGATCGGCAGAAATCTGTATGTGCTGAGAAGTCTTTTTATTATTTATTAAAAGAAAAAGATTCTGCTCCGTCTGATTGTCCGCAGTCTTTTTTGGAAGATTATATGTATTCTCGAAAGATGATTGGACGGTCTTGCCCGTTGGCCTGTAGACTTGACGTGGGGGAGCTTTTCCTCGTTGACCTTGTGAAGATTTTTTCCTATAGGCGTTAGAGTTAGGAGCTGACGGCTGCTGCTTGGACTTCTCTTTGTTGGCTGCATCAGTTGTACTTGACTTTTTCGAACGAAGTTTGAAGTTTGACTTTGAATAACCTTGTTTGGAACAAGACGTGCAATATCGTTCCGTGGGGTCTTTCTCATAGACGATTTTATGCCATCTTCCTTCGTTTTTCCCATGCCTAACCAGACCCTATTAGGTTAGGCTTTTTCTTGAGAAGATCCACCTCAACGCATACCCTTGCGACACCGGGTCGAGATGGGGGTCGGACCATCCGATTAATAGCACTTTGCCTACTACGTTAGCAATAGTAGTAGTCTTGAAAAAAACAGATCGGAGGATTCGGAAACGGAATCCACATATTAACGAATCTGAAGAGATAATCTTTGATGTACGTTGCATCTTTCAACCAAAGCTTAATGGTTTCTTCTGGAAATGTTGGAATAGATCTCAGAGTAAAAAATATGTACATTTTAGTAATGCAAACAATCCTTTTTTTGGAGCTGACGCTCTTTTTTTTGTTGGTTCATAGTCCACACGGGGTTCTGGTCTTGTTACTTTATGTTCCGGATAAAATTGATCCCTCGATCAAGTCCTAACTAGAAATCTCTTAAGAAAAGACGAGAAATCGTTTGGATTCGAGGCGAAAGCCTTCCCCGCCGTTACGGGGTTATTCTGCTCTAATCTCCGAAATCGAAGGACTTCATACGGGCTGAGGACTTAGTATTGATTCATGCAAAGATGCTCCTCTAAAGCTGGAATAAGGGATTGTCCACTTCACCGCCCCGAAGAGCAGTGGCTCTGTTGTTTTGCACGCCTACGGGGAGAGACTCAAAAAGTACCGACGCTCAATCGAAAGAAAGAGAAATCCACTATATGCTTAACTCATGCCCCAGGAATCCCTAGACACAGGGGGTACGAACTCATTTTTTACTGGAGGGAAGGCTGGGGAAAAGCATAGAGCGTGCGGGCTCAGCTCTCGCACTCCTCCCATCCGCGAAGCTGAGGCGGGAGAAAAAGCATAACTCCCCGGTCTCATAGGTTACCTTTCGATCTTCCTCCCCCGTGACGCTCCCAAATCGATCGCTATCCTTTTCTTGCTTTCTTGTTGTCTTGAATTGTTATAGAGCGGCTTTATATTAGGTATAGTTGGTAGGATGAAGTGGGATGAAGCCTTAGTGGATATAGCAAGTGTGACGGGGAGGCGGCTCGGGCGTAGTGGGTCTGGACGCCTAGCACGAAAGAGCCTTCTCTGGTAGCGGCACTATACCTTAGTCTCTCTCTAGCTTCCAGTCTATATAACACATAGTTAGCAGAGGTCAGTCTGTCTGGCGTTCCCTCGCGTCAAGGGCGACTTTTGCATCGGCTCTCTCTCGTTCTCGTTAGGGAATTACCGAGGCGAAAGCAGCTCTCTCGGAAGTAAGTTTCCCCGCTGGGACTAGTCTAAGAAACTTTCACTTGAATTGCCAAGCCTCTTGTGGTAACGCCCTTGACGAATTGCGTTCAACGTCCCTTTATGACTTTCCCGATCGGCGCCTCGGGTCGGTAGCCGGGCTCCGGGACATTACTACCACGGCGACTATCGACCCGAGCCCAAAGAAGGAAAAAAACGAACGGACTAAAGCGAGGAGTTCATTGGCCATACATAGTTAAGGAGGATGGGGGCCAACCTCTTTCATGACCCATGGCCCCAGTGTGTCACTTGGTTAGCATTTCTAGAAAAAATGGAGACGGAGAGTCAGGCTAGTTTTTCGATAGGGAAAGAGACAGGGGAGTTGGCTGTAATGGAGACAATTCGGATGGACGATATGGATTTCTTCGAGATGGTTAACCACTTTTTTAACCGTGAGAGGGAGGTCATTCAGAACCCGCTGGCTCCAGAACGGGGGGCGGCTCCAGAGGCGCTGCCGCAGGCGCCAGCACCGACGGAAGTTGCCCACCCCGCTCCCGATCAAAAAGAGCGTGCGGGACTTCGAAGGGCCATTCAAACTTGAATTCGTGAGCAACTGCGCGAACATTGTGAAAAGGGGAAAGGGCGGCTGTCCGTGCACTTTCCGGAAATGACGGAAATCTAGTCCAGTGCCGCGAAGGCGATAATGTCTTACGATCTGGAGATCTCCGCGGAGACGGATACGGAAACCCCCCGCAGATGGATAGAGAATATAAGGGGACCCTAATCTCCTAAAACCAGTCATTAGGGAATACCGACCAAATGAGTCGGTCTGCCGCTTGATTTCATAACAGAGCCGTTATTCCCGGCTGGCATAGAAGTCTCTCGCGCGGGCGAAGGAGATGCATTTCAGGTACTGGTGGTATTGGACAAGAAAAAAGGGAATAATTTCTTTCTTCTTTCTGCCTTTCTTTCCCATGACGACTAGGAACGGGCAAATCAAAAATTTCACTTCGAATTTCGGACCTCAACATCCTGCTGCTCATGGTGTTTCACGATCAGTATTGGAAATGAACGGAGAAGTGGTGGAACGTGCGGAACCACATATTGGATCACTCCAGTGCGGCACGAAGCCGCTGATGCCGAGTCGGCTCCTATGCCGCTAGCTATGCCCTGCTTGGTCCCCCGGTGGAGGTTCCGTAGCGCGTCATGAGCACCGGGCTAAGGGGCGGTTGAGCAACTCAAGCGAACCGCCCTACCTTACTACAACATAAGGACAGAAGGGAGAAGGTTGTGAAGGTGGCCTCGTTATCCACACCTCCGGTCGGATGAATGGAGGACCGACCGACCCGGGTTTTCACGAGCGTTGGCGGGTTCTGGAGTGCCTGTCAAGGGCGCTAGCGCATACCCCGGGGTGATCATCACCACCTGCACCTCAAATCTCGGCACAGTGGAACGTGTAACCCGCCTGCTGTTCCATTCAACTACATTTGTTCCTGTAATCCATAGCCTAACAGAACGCAGCAGCGAGGGACAACCCGCCCATACAGCCAGCGGGGAGGATGGCACTACTGGCAAAGACCGTCTGGCGAAAACGCCGCAGGCGCGAAGCGTGGTAGGCCTGCGCCGGGGGAGCATAGGGAGGAAAGGGAGCCCGGACGGTGGAAGAGCCAGGGGAGGCCGGGTCATTTGACGGAAATGGAAGGCTTTGGACTATGAACCTATTAAAGAAGGCCCTATGGAGTAAAGGGAAGTGCATGAATTCTTGGAAAAAGAGGGAGCGAGCCTATATAAAAAATGGAATCAAGCAAATTCAATGAATAGATAGAGTCAACGGTACGACAGACAGCGCTGCCTACACGCGAATTTGCTTCCGAAGTCGAGCAGTCTCAATTTCATTTCACTACAGGATTTTAGAATGAATGCTGGGCTGGGCCACCTCGAATGGCGTGAGCCGCATGCGGGGAGACCCGCACGTACGGTTTTTAGGGGGATCTGGTCGAAAAACCGGCCGGCGCCCACCCGACTAGAGGGACTGAGAAATTAATAGAGTACAAAACTTATCTTCAAGCTTTACCTTATTCTGATCGTTCAGAGGGCGATCGCGGGGTCACTGAATGAAGTCCTCCGTTTCTTTCGGAGGTGCTGACCCGCAGCGAGGCAGAGATGACTAAGTGACATATGGAATATGGCGACGACAACAGCATGTCGTAGAAGGAGATAACAAGTGGAGCCAACGACCCACTAAGACTAACGTATCTACAACTACATCCCCGAGCGGCAGTCAAACGGGGGCGTGAATGCGAGATGCCAGCGGAATGATCGGCCGGACAGAGGCTAGGGCTCCTTCCTTCCCACCGCGTCCTTCCTTGTGTGTCGGAGATATAAAGCGAGTGCACCGGAAAAGAACGGGAACTGGGTCGATCTATTCTATGTCGAAGCATCCGAAGCATAACTGCACACTCACACGATCTTTGCCGACAGATAGGAGCATTCGGTGGAACCGGTGAACTACACTTGCTTCTGGATAGATGTGTGGGACAGAGGGCTCGTGGTACCTGCTGCCCACCCTTCCTCCTCTGCTTTGAGAACCGTGTGAACGGAGAGTGGGCAGAAGGGAAGGAGGTCCTCATACGGAGTCGCACACTTACTTGAGCAGTGCGGGAGACTGGGGAATGGGTCGAGTAAAGCCCCCTGGGGCCGGAAAAATCACAGAGACGTACTGATACGATAGGGCTTTGATTGGTATTTCTTTTTTCTTAGTGATTGTAAAGGAGGGCGCTTGGCTATGTTATAGAAAGGGAAGGCAGAGGCATCGAATGGCGAAGAGAGGCGGCTCGGCAGGGAAGGAATGGGAAATCGTCAAAGATGACTTCTTTGTTGTCGAAACGAAGGGCTAAATAGCACCAGTGATTCTCTGAGCCGGTCTGGATTTCCAACACCTCGGGAAACTGGTCGAGATAGATGACAGCGCCTTTTTCCCCTCTTCCTTACCGGGAGGGCAATCTTCTCTTATGGCCTTCACCTCCCGCCCGGCCCGGAAATAGAGAATCCAGCCCCCTTCTGATCCATTCTTTTCTGCAAGCAGGGAGGATCCAGAGCTAAGCCCCCTCCTATTCGAGGCCGGGTGGCCTTGCCCCACAAGCACCCAACCTTCTTTTTGCTCTTCCTTGGGGCTGCCTCCACGAACGCGCCACCTAGGAGCCCTACTCATATTCCAAAGGCGCTACTGAAATTCAAGCGCAAGCCCCCTTCTATTGCATAACCTAAAAAAGCTATAAACAAAGTACCAAAGTGGTTGCGGGAACGATACGCTTTGGTTACCAGCGAACGCTTCCAAAGGCGACCAGCTTTCAATACTAGTTGTTACCTTACGCTGCCATTTTTCTAATATTATTGAATAGCATGGCTGGGGGCTAAGATAACTCAAATGGGAGAGCCGTGTTATGGGTGACCTTATTGCACGGTTCAGAGAGCACTTGTGTATGTGATGCAAGTGAACGTGTACGAAAAAGCTGTCGTAAAGTTTCGTTGTTCGTTCCGTCGTCGACCCTATCTATGTTTCTACGATGGCCCAAGAACACGCTCATTCTTCAGCCGTAGAGAGACTTTTGAATTGCGAGGTACCATTACGAGCTCAATATATACGAGTGTTATTCCGTGAAATAACTCGAATTTCAAATCATTCACTTGCTTTAACTACTCATGCTAT